TTGGTCCATTCTCAGCCTCGGTAAAGTCCATCTTGTTGCAATAGGAATGAACAAAAACAAATAAGTTTTGGCTAATGTGATAAAGATACCAATTAGTGTTCCAAAGACTTTACCCCTTTTATTTATGCCAAATAGCTCAGGAACAAATATGTACGGAATAGAAAGATTCCAACCCCCCAAGTAAAGAACTGTTACAAATAATGAAGAAACTAGTAGATTCAGATATGAAGCAATGTAAAATAAACCAAATTTGATACCTGAATATTCGGTTTGATACCCTGCTACTAATTCTTCTTCTGCTTCTGGTAAATCAAAAGGTAATCTTTCACACTCGGCCAGAGAAGAAATTAGAAAAACGATAAACCCGATGGGTTGACGCCACAAATTCCACCCCCAAAAACCATATTTTGACTGCGCTTCCACTATATCAACTGTACTTGAACTGTTAGATAATCATAGTCGATGATAACATCACTGTGCCCATCGCTATTACAGAACCGTACGTGAGATTTTCACCTCATACGGCTCCTCAGAGGTCACAAATAAATCTAAGGGCCCTTTCCTATTCTTTATCTTGATATGTTTGTCAGATAGAGTCAAAATCTATCCTAAGGTCCCAAATTAGACCAATGGAATTCTGTCTGCTATATTTAAAACTAATAAATAAATGCTTCTGAATTGATCTCATCTTTTAAGTAAGAATTAAAATTTTTCTTTGTTGATTAATAACCTTATCATTAAATAAAATAAAAAAAAAAATGCGCTTTATAGCAATATCACATATACATTTCAACCTCGAATTTTCAATTACGAAAAAAATTAGAGAGTCCATTAGTTCAGGAATCATGACAAAAATTTTATCTCTCTAAATCGAAATCAAAATTGAATTATAGGAAAGAAACAATAAAAACAAAAAAAAGAAAAAAGGAAGAAAAAAAAAAAGACATCCCTCCTTTTTGTTTTTGCAATTAGATTCTTTTCTTTCTATTTCGATTTATTTTATTTCATTCCTATTCTCCTTTCTCAGAAAAAGGGCCTTTAACCAAAGTAAAAGATTACTTCGTTCTTGATAGTTATTTACTTACTCAGTGGATAGGAACGTACTCTGGATCAGAATCATGGGGAGTACTTCTTGATCATTTCTACGAACGTAAAGCCCCAATTCGAATTCCTTTTATGTACAGAAATATCCTCTTGGATAACTTACATAATCTCAATTACTAATCCTTTGTGTATCTTGGTCTTCCTAACCATCCACTCATTTTTGCTTTCAACCTCCCGTTGTGGAAATCCATCTATGGTAATAGACAGTAAAAACTCCATACAGTTGATCTTTTGAACCCGCTTCAAGCTATCATGACAATTCACCAATCTTGGGGTAAACAATCTCTATTGCTTATGTTTACTTTTTTCACCATTTGATTCTTGTACATAGGAAATGAGACTCAACCTTTTTACTGCAAATTTAGAAGCCGTTTTCTTTCACTCATATAACTATCTGGTTTAGTTCATCAACTCAAATGCTGAAGAAAAATGAAAATATATATAGTCAATCAAATCTTTTTATCCTTGTTTCTAGAAAGAAAAGAATTTGGAGAAATTTTAGGTCTCACCGAATCACACGTAGAGATATTGATAACACACATAGAGCTAATGGTATTTCATAACTAATTGATTGGGCAGCTGCCCGTAGACCACCTAAAAAGGAATATTTATTATTTGATCCATATCCCGACATAAGAAGTCCAACGGGAGCAATACTTGAAACGGCAATCCATAAAAAAACACCAATACTAAGATCGGCTAGAACAAGGTGATCACCAAAAGGAATTACTGAATAACTTAGAAAGATAGATATTACTGCTATGGATGGTCCGATACTGAATAAACGATTATCTCCTGTAGATGGAATAAGGTTCTCTTTCAAAAGTAGTTTTGTCCCATCTGCTAGAGCTTGAAGAATTCCTAAAGGGCCGGCATATTCAGGTCCGATACGTTGTTGTATTCCTGCAGATATTTCTCTTTCTAACCAAACAATTACTAGTACACCTATTGTGATTCCTAATACAAGAGTCAAAATAGGGACAAGCATCCATATGATCCCATAGACTTCTTTTAAGGATTCCAATTTGGAAAAAGAATTGATAGTCTCTATTTCTGTTGTATCAATTATCATTTCAACGATCAACTTCTCCCATAATGATATCTATGCTACCTAGTATTGTCATAATATCAGCCAATTTCATTCTTTTAACTAACTGAGGAAGAATTTGCAAATTGATAAAACCTGGTGGGCGAATTTTCCATCTCCAAGGAAAAACGCTCTGATCTCCTATGAGAAAAATTCCCAATTCTCCTTTTGGGGCTTCAACTCTCACATAAAGTTCTTGTTTCGACAATTCAAAAGTTGGAGAAGGTTTTTTACTAATAAACCGATATTCAAAATCATTCCATTCAGGATCTTTTAATCTGCCAAAACGTCGGATTTCTAAATTTTCGTAAGGCCCTCCTGGAATTCCTTCCAGAGCCTGTTGAATAATCTTTATGGATTCTGTCATTTCACCGATTCGTACTAAATAACGAGCTAATGAATCCCCTTCTCGTTGCCATTGAACCTGCCAATCAAATTCGTCGTAAGACTCATAATGATCAATTTTACGAAGATCCCATTCTATTCCGGAAGCTCGTAGCATTGGTCCCGATAAACCCCAATTTAATGCCTCGTCTTCCCCAATAATGCCTATGCCTTCAACTCGTTCTAAAAAAATAGGATTCCGGGTAATAAGTTTTTGATACTCAGCAAGCCCTGTTAAAAAATAATCGCAAAAATCCAAACATTTATCTATCCAGCCATAGGGTAGATCGGCAGCTACTCCTCCAATACGAAAATAATTATGCATCATTCGCATACCGGTGGCAGCTTCGAATAGGTCATATATCAATTCTCTTTCTCGAAAAATATAGAAGAAAGGGGTCTGCGCACCAATATCCGCCATAAAAGGACCGAGCCATAACAAATGAGAAGCTATCCGACTCAACTCCAACATAATGACTCTGATATAGCTAGCCCTTTTAGGTACTTGAATATTGCCTAATTGTTCGGGTCCATTTATGGTTATTGCTTCTGTGAACATAGTAGCTAAATAATCCCAACGTGTTACATAAGGCAAATATTGTATAATTGTTCGGTTTTCTGCAATTTTCTCCATCCCTCTATGTAAATAACCCAATATTGGTTCGCAGTCGACAACATCTTCACCATCTAGAGTAACGATGAGTCGAAGAACACCGTGCATTGATGGGTGCTGAGGCCCCATATTGACTATCATGAGGTCTTTTCTTGTAGTTGGTGCAGTCATAAGTTTTTTACCGATTCATTCTTCCATGAATTACTGAAAGTGAAAAGAAGTTCATCAAAATTTAATCGAAACATATAAGTGAAAATGAAATGACTCTTAAAATTAATCAAATTAACGAGTTTTTATCTCTCGAATGTCCAACTGATTAATTAATTCTTTATAACGTACTCTATTTTTTTTTGCCAAATAAGCTAGCAGTCGTTGACGTTTTCCCAAAATTTTCTTCAAACCTCTCTGAGATAAATAGTCTTTTTTGTGCAATTCTAAATGTGAAGTAAGTCTCCGTATCTTATTGGTGAAATTGAATACTTGAAATTCAACAGATCCTCTCTTTTCTTCTTGAGAAATAACTGAAATGACAGAATTTTTTACCATAAACGAATTTCCCCTTTCTTTATTTTACAGATATGGATTTTATCGAATTTTAGCGATCAGTAATAATAATGCCAGTAATTTGAACGTGTTATATAGACTTAATTTCTTTATGAACCCCTAATTTTATCAATTCCAATAAATTAATCAATTTTTAAATTTGATTCAGATAGGAATCCAAAAAGGTGGTAGGTACGTTTTTTTCATTCACAAAAGCGAATAATTTAAACCTAAAATCCTAAAATGAAGAAGATTCTGTTGATTCATTTATAGATCCAATCGATACCTTATTGATTTAGTATCGTCTACTCGAATTAGATTCGAATGAGATGTAAGACAAGGCATGTGTGCATTTGTTTGCTTTCAGATACTCTATACGAGACAGGGTATATAGTACTATCAATTAATTTTCAATCGTGGATACATATGTATCCTTAAGATACTGAAACGGCTACCATTATTGGTATCAAACCAATAACGATTCATACAAGCTAAATCTTCTAATCGATAATTAGGCCAAATAAAGAACTTAAATTTAATTAATTCATTTTTATCTTTATAAAGAGGTTTCCTTTCATCCAAAAATTTACTCCAGTTTTTTACATTGGTTTCGTTGCAAAATACTGAATTTCTATCGACGCCATTCCAATTCAAAGAATTAAAAAAACTTCGAATTCTCAATTCTCTACGACGTCTAGACCATAAAATATTTTCAGGAACAAGCAAATCAAAATGATTTTTGTCTGTATTTATTCTTTGAGTTTGAGGTTGCAGAATGAATTCATCAAAATTCTTTTTATCAACATATCTTTGTTCTCGGTATCTTTGATTAGTTTGGTGTTTACTTTTATGAACCAATGAAATACCTATAGTTTGATACATAATAAATTGTCCATTATTTTTTACAGACAACCGAATAGGTTCGATAATAAATACCCCCTTCTTCATCAATTCTGTAAGAGTTAAATTCGCCTGAATCAGCATTATATCCAAACTCATTTCTCTCCTTTGAATTGACGATATAGTAATTTTGGTTGGATTTATCAGTCGAAGCAGGAGACAATATACCTTGATATTTTCGATCATTCTTTGATTCAAAGCATCGTTCCATCTCAATTGAAAAAGCAAATAACGTTTCAAGAACAAATCTAGTTCTGCTTCCGTGTTGCTTTTGTATTGTTTTGTCTTTTTATTTGTGTCTGATTCCGCGTAATCTTTTTCAAGATCGTTTTGATGTTTTGAGAAAACAGGGACCAGATTTCCTTTGTTTTCTATATCTGATCCACGCTCTCTTTTTCCTTGACTTGCGGGTTCTTTTGCTTCTTGAATTCGATTCTTTATTTTTTTATTTGATGGTAGAAAAAAGTTTTGTTTTTGGTTTTTATTTTGACTAACATTTTCATTTGTATTCAAATTTAAAAGAAGTAATTTGCTTGGTATAATCCACGGTTTTATTTTATATACATTATAAAGTAGTACAAATTCTGGGAAGAACCAAAATTCCAGATTCAATATGGGACGATTAAATATTTTTTCATTCATTCCCATCCAATCAAAAAAGACTTTTTTCGAATTTTTTTTAGTTTTTTCTGGATTTTGATGAGTTGTAAGATAAAAAAGGCCTTTTTTATCAATTTTATCAATTATTTGATAATTATTAATACCAATTTTAGTATTTGGATTACTGTTGGTATCGATCTTAACCCAGGCCTCAATATCTCCTTTTTGTCTAACAGAAAAATGGATAATTTTCCAATCAAAATATTTTCTATCGAGCTTTCTTTCTATATCTAGAATATTGCCCTTTCTTAGATAATTATTGATATGAAGATTGCCGGGCATATCAAAAAAGTTGTGTTTGGACGTGTTGGAATTATAAGAAATTTCGAAGTTCTTATTTACTTGAAAGGATAATCTAGAAATAAATGAGTCACTTTTATTTTCATAATTAATCGATTTATATGATAAAAGATCATATCTATAACATTTTTTAAAATTATCTTTTTGGTTTGATAATGAATAGAGTTCAGAATCATTTTCTTTTTTGTAATGAATTAATTGGTCTTTTTCATATGAATTCCATTTGTTTAAGTTTCTATTTTTATTTTGAACCATACAACTTTGATTAACCCTAGTTCGCCATTTTTTTGGCATTAATCTAGACCATCTAATCTGAGATAAATCGTATTGATAATGCCGTCTTAACCAGTTTTTCCATTGATTGATTCTATAACTCTGAAGTTTATTATGTTTTAATTCAGAATGAAATATTCCTAGTGTTCTAAAATAGTCCTTTATTTTAGTCTTAAGGAAAAAAGACGTTCTGTTATATTGAAGAACAGATCTAAATTTAGACAAATTAATAACTTGGGTTTGTGATAATTTGTAAAATACATATGCTTGTGACAAGTAGGATAAATCAAAAAAAATATGTGAATTTTTCTTACTAATATTATAAAGTGACTTTTTTATAGTCGAAATAAAGATAAAGTGAATTTTTTTTTTTTTATTAATTTTTTCTTGATTTATTTCATTATTGGAAATGTATTTCTTAATCAATTTGTTTGTTGATTCAAGAAAGAGTTGTGTATTAATTCTGGGAATATTAATGATAGATAAAAATAGATCGATGTATAATCTTTGAATGAATAATTTTATAAAATAATGGAATTTCCATATTAATCGAGTATTTCTTCTTTTTAATATTTGGAAAATCTTTTTTGGCGATTCGAATTTTTTAATATTATTTGTTTTATTAGGACTAATGTCTATTTCTGGAGTTATTTTCTTTTTCTCTTTTGTAATTCTTTCTATTTGATTTTTTATTGTACTTGTTCTATCAGTCAAATCCTTCATTTTGGTTTCTATCAGTGAAGAATTTGCCCAATTTCCAGATTCAATTTGACTAAATGATTTGTTAATTATTTGATTACTAATTAGATAATCTTTTTCTTTTTTCGTTTCATTCGATTCAGATATTTCTTTGAATCTAAATAATACAATTGGATTTACTTTTAAAAGTTCTTTTTTTTTTTTTTTTAGAAATAGAATACTTTTGATAAGCCATTTTTTGGTTTCTTTTGAAACTCTTCTAAATAATTTTGTTTTTCCTTTTAAAACTTTTAGAGTTATAAAATATTTCTTTTTGAATTTTCCAATTTTTTTTTCGAGTTCCTTAAAAATGGGCTCAAAAAAGGAAGGGCGCTTTCGGGGAGAACCAAAGGGAAGTTCAGCTTCCATTCCCCAAACTGTTAAAAAACAAAAATCATCTTTTTGTTTTTTATTTTTCATTAGCTCTCCACGGGAGGGGTACAGTTTAGATATATGCCAAGGTTTCAGACAAAAAGGAAATAAAATTTTGATCTGAATCCCATCTCTCAACCAATTTTTTGGAAATTCTGTTTCTGATAATTGAACACCATTATAAGTACATTTAATCTGCATTTCGCTATTCCATTCCTGCAAATCTTCAGACCATTCAGGAAGTTGGAAGAATAACATACGCCCAAGATTTTTGGCTATTATCAATGAAGGTAATAGAATATATTTTCGAAGAATTGATTGAGTTATTAACATGTAACCTCTTATTATTTGCGCAAAAGGAATGCTATCCCAGGCTTCTGCTATCGCTATCCGTGCTTTTTCCTTTCTTTTGTTCTCCTCTTTTTTGTCCTTTTCTTTTTTCTCTTCTCTTTTTGTTTGTTCTTCTCTAGACTCTAGAATTTTTAATTCTCCCTCTTTACCTGTCCAATTTCGAAAAATTGGTTTA